TCGTATAGAGGTTATTATGTCAGCAATAGTGTCCCTACCCATGATAAACTAAAATGATTGTTGTCTCCTATTTTTGATATAATCAACATGCTTTTATTTCAAAATTGGAAATATATAATATATATATATAATAAAAAAATGAGTTAATATAAATTATGTATTAGTTTCAATTATTTAATATCTTATTGTCTTTAATCTTTAATATAGATTTTTTGAATAATAAAATCTATTATAGATTTCCAAATTCTCTATTATGTTATAGAAAGGTATATGCGTAAGATACAATCTAAGGTATATGCGTAAGATACAATCTAATGCACTAATTAATATATTTCATTTAAATACTATGTGTAATAGAACTATATTAGTAGGTATGATCTTATAATACCTCAGGTGCTAATGAAACTATTTTAGTGAAACTTAACTGTCTCAATTCTCGAGCAATCGCACCAAAAACTCGAGTTCCTTTTGGATTTCCTTCTTGATCAATGACAACAGCAGCATTGTCATCATATCGTATTATCATGCCATTGTCACGTTTAAGTTCTTTACAAGTACGTACAATTACAGCTCTGACCACTTCTGATCTTTCTAGGGGGGTGTTTGGTAATGCTTCCTTGATCACAGCAACAATAATGTCACCGATATGAGCATATCGACGATTACTAGCTCCGATGATTCGAATACACATTAATTCTCGAGCCCCACTGTTATCCGCTACATTCAAATGGGTTTGAGGTTGAATCATATCATTTTAAATCTGTTCTTTCAATGCAAAGCAAAGAATGAAGTAAAAAAAAAAAAAAAAGAAATATTGTTTGTACAAAAAAAAAAAAAAGACACCCGCAACTGTTTTTTATCCCCAAGACTTTTTTCTTTGATTCTACGTTCCTATCCTGAAATAATGAATTGAGTTCGGATAGGCATTTTCGAGGCTGCTATAGAAATAGCCTTTCGGGCTATATTTTCTGCGACTCCGCCCATTTCATAAAGTATTCTACCCGGTTTGACGACAGCTACCCAATATTCGGGGGATCCTTTACCCGAACCCATACGTGTTTCGGCCGGTCTTAACGTAACGGGTTTGTCTGGAAATATACGTACCCATATTTTTCCACCACGTCGCACATTTCGCGTCATTGCTCGACGCCCTGCTTCTATTTGTCTAGATGTGATCCACGACGGTTCAAGTGCCTGCAGAGCATATTTACCGAAACAAATACGATTGCCTCGATAAGATATCCCTCTCATTCTTCCTCTATGTTGTTTACGAAATCTGGTTCTTTTGGGGTTATAGTCGATGGTTCTTTAGCAATTCCACCTCTACTGCAAAACCGGACATGAGAGTTTCGTCTCATCCGGCTCCTCGCGAATCAAAGGATTCAAGTTTAATGAAAATCGACTGTGGATTCTTTTTTGAGATTTCATCTAATCGATTCTAAATTTCTATATCTTGTTTCGATATCCACGTCAAAATTTATTCTATTTCTCGATTCTTTTCTTAAAAACAAATGTATATATTTGTATTTGTTTGGAGAATATATCGATAAACTAGAGAATCTATTCTCTAATGTAGTTTTTTATTTTATAACGAATCGTTATTTTGTTTTGCCTTTTGGCATATTAGCATATTGGATAGAACAAGATTCAGGAATCTAATAAAACTCTTCGCGGGCGAATATTAACTCTTTCAATATCTACTTCAGTTGTAGGGGTAGCTCAAAATTTCTCGGAATAAATGAATTGTTCCCCGGTTCGTTCCGCCATCCCACCCAATGAATTATTTAAGATTCGTTTTTCAAGAGAATCCTCTGTATTCATAGGTTCCGTCGTTCCCATCGCTTCTCAATTAATGGTTAGGTTTGAATTCTACAATGGAGCCTTTCGTGGAATTTGTTCTTGAGTCAATCTTCTCAGTCTTTATTGGCTCTAGGCTCTTGATTTTTTTCAAGGAATCAATTCATCTATAACTAGACTAGATGAATCGGTATTGATGCTTTATAACACTGTCTTTTATGAGATGACTCCGAAACCTTACATATATTGGAATGATATATCATTGATATTCTTGTTCTTTCTTTCTCTCACCCTTCCATTTATCTATATCCTTTTCTTTTTTATATATATTTTATATACATAAATACCATAATTTGATACATCTATATCATATATAAAGAATTCAATTGGTTTTTCTTTTGTTTATGCAAAAAAGATTTCAGCTGCTACAATGATATGACCGCTAGATCATATCTTGACTGGTTTTTGGTATACAGATAATGCGAAACGATGAGTTGGTTATTAGTTATCTAGTTATTAGTCCAGACTATAGTAGGGGTCGGTCCATTTTTTTGAATCCTATTCCTCTAAAAAAACCACCGAGTCACACACTAAGCATAGCAATTATATAAATGTATCAATCAAATTTTTATTCAATCTTATAGAATTGAGAATTCTTCCTTTTTTTGCTTTAAGAGAAAAAGAATGAAAGGAACGAGTTTGT